TTTTTGATTGGAAGGAGGGTGAGGAACGAACACAGTGGTTTGACTGCTGGGATCCCAATCGGCCTGCATCAGCGGAAAATGGAACTCTCGAATCACGGGTGACTCGCTTTATCGGGATGGGAGGAATTGCTTAATCGGCATTCCTTCCCTAAATCAATCCACTAGTAGGTAGCGGTAGGAGAGATCTATTATGGTGGGATGGACCGTTATCTAATTCCGGCCGGCATTTCTGTCAATCGGCGTAAGCACTCCGCTCGTTCGTAAGCCCCTTTAGAGAGAGGGGCGAGGGCGGCTTTGATGAGAGCTAAGGGCCGAAGGCGGCTTCGCTTAGTATATAAGCTGATAAGACCTGCGGCAGATACAGTAGAGCGCATGCAAAAAGTAGCTTATCTTATAAAGTAGACAGCAAAAAGGAAATTGCCTGCCATGAGACAGACAAGCCGCTCCTTCACTATTGCAGAGCGGCTTCGCTCCATAAATGCTACAATATTTTGTTCGTCTAATAATGTGGTTTTTTCTAGTGGATTGGAGCGGCTTCGCTATCCCATGCAAGTGAAGGGACAGTCCTCCTATCGCGAACCTATCCACTTATCTACCGCATCGAGGCGAACATCTCGGCTTGGTTGGAAAGCTTTTATATAGCAATAAACCGGAAGGCTCAGGTCTTTCCGGGGCCAGGCAAGGGGTTCGGAGTTGGGTCGAAGGAGGCCAACTAAAACGGAGTTTAGGTCAAAAAAAAAGAAAGAGCTTGGGATAAAAACAAACCTCACCCTAGGAGTCGGAGTCACCTGTGAAAGGAACGGAGTTGGGCCCTACGCCTAAATAGGATCGGCTTGGGTTCGTATGAATGGAACGGCATAGAAAAGCAACCATTGTATGCTACCACGCTACGATTTTTATTCCGAAATATTTTCTCGCTACTATCGGGGCGGGGGCCCGTCTTTCGAGTCGTTCTTACGGCCGTGGTAGCTGCCGAGCCTCCTGGGGGTTGCTCTCTCGTCTTTTTTCCTCCGCCTTCCTCTCGTAATTGACCCTATCTTTTCTGCTACGCCTATCCATCCGTCAGATTTACATCCAATCCAGCCGGGTGAGCGATAGCGGCTCCTGTTTACTAATAGATCTGCCGCCACTAGTATAACAAAAAAAGCACATAAGGATCCGGAATCTTTCAATTGACTGATCAGGATCATAGAAAGCCCGGTATTACCAGAAAGGATAGTCGTGATGTCCCTTTATGGCCGGCCTAATAAGTATGGAGCCGAAGGCGCGGGTTTCCAGCAGGCCCCTTCTCTTGCTTTCCCTTTAAGTGACAAGGGGGGTGGGCCGCTCCAAGCCGAAAGCGATAGCGAATCCCGAACTTGCCCACGCTCATCCAAACCGACCTCAAAAAGCGATCGGAAAGCGAAGCCCTTCCTTCCAATCCAAGCCGGCAAAGCCGCCCCTATATCTAACCACCGCTCACCCCGATCACATATTGGCGCGTTCATGATGCATCATGATCAAAAGGCCGTAAAGAAGACAAGACCTATGCATCAGTGTACTGTCATGATCACATATTTTCTCTATTTTATTGACGACTTGCGGGCGAAGCCGCCTATTTTTTAGGGCAAAGGGCGCTCCCTCCTCCTAACTCCTTCCACTTCTCCCAGGGACAGGGACTACGGCTTGACCTTCGGGGAAGAAGTCCGCGGGACCCCTCTCCTTCTAGGGCGCCTAGATATTGAAAGGTTATCCCTTTGCTTAGCTTCCAGCTAAGCAAAGTCACGAAGCTGGCTGACTACGCTCGAGCAGAGCTCAGGCCCGGGGGTGGTGGCTGAACTCGCCGCAGAGTTCAGGAGCGAGAAAGACTATCTTGATGAATGCAATAAGAGCCGGCTGCTCGCCGCAGCAGAGTGCTTTGCCCATGCTGCTATCCGCCGCCGAAGCGCGTCTAAAGGAATGGCCAAAGAGTGATCTTTGAACGCTACTACGCATCCTTACTCATAGTATAGTAAGGTAGGTTTGGGTATAGCAGGACTTGAACCTGCGACCATTAGGTTAAAAGCCCAATGCTCTACCAACTGAGCTATACACCCCCAAAAATCTGTAGTAGTAAATAAGGATTGGTGCGGAAAAGAGGGCGGCCCCTTCGCTTAGATAGCAAAGCCGCCTTCAGCCCCTCTTCTTCTCATCATATGAAAGGGGCGCGGCTCTGTATGAGGCTCGTACTGCAGAGCAAGCGAAGAAAACGTAAGGGTGCGCGTTAGCACTCCTGCAAAAAAACGGGCTAGCTAACGCTAACCTTATTGAAAACTCAAGGAAAGCCTTTCTCGATATGAGAAAGATGCGCTCAAGCATGCGAAGAAAGCCGGCCTTACTCAACACCTTTATTAGTAAGGTTGCTTGTTTCCACTCATTGAAGATTCTATCTACAAAAGAAGGTCAACGGGGGATACTAAAAGAAAATGGCTCTCACTGACACCATCTACGAGAAGGTGAGGTCGTCTTTCTTTCCAGCCGCCATACGGTTCGCCTTAAAGACGGAGAAGGTGAGGTCGTCTTTCTTTCCAGCCGCCATACGGTTCGCCTTAAAGACGGAGAAGGTGAGGAGCAGTTATCTATGTAATTACGGTCTTTGTTGGCCGTTGTTCCGGTCGAGCACTCTTTTTTCTTTGCCCAATTCCGTCTTACCAAACAAGACTGACTTCTTACCAACCCGCGAAGGGTTGTGAGGCTGGACCAGGTATGAAGAATGAATCTATATCTGTGCACGGAAGTTGCTGGCCGGCGGCCGCTCAACTGTTCGAGCGCGGTGGTATTGGTTCCGATTCGACAAAGGTAGAATGCCTGGTCGGGGGTCCAGTACAGTAGGTAGCAGGCGTGTTCGTTTGTTTGCGCCGGTTTACGCCGCTTGGGACTTTAGGAACGGCTTCCAACTTTATGTATGCTTCGGCGCTTGCGGATTAGCGTTTGTTACCTAGAGGCATTACAAGAAAGCGGGCGGTGCAACTAGCTAGGCCCTTAGGCTTATTTAAATAAAGATTCTAGCTGGGCTAGTCAGACTAAGCTAGTCAAAGAAAGAAGACAGGATAAGAACCGTAACCCTGTGTCATAGGGTTGCAAAGGCACTATCGGGGAGAGGCTTTATATAAGCCTTTACTCTATATAAATACTATACCCCCCGGGTGACCCCTTATAGAGAATAAATCAGGCTATCTCTATAGCAGTATAAAATATCGAATTTTCTGCATTTATAGAGTGTGGATAAACTGATAGACTATATTCGGTTGTAGGGCAACGGGGGAGCTGAGTTAGGCACTTCACCGTTTAAAAAGGTCCAAGTCCATATAAAAGGCCTAGCCTTCAGTGTATGGATGCCCAATCCCGGAAAGCACAGAGGATGTTGATTGATTCCAGCCTCTCCCTGCTGATATGGGTTAGTATAGTCTAACAGGCCACAGGGTGGCTGCCTCATAGTCATACAAAGCTACTTCCTTTATAGCTTCTATACTATTGTACTCTATCAATAGAATTCTTTCTAGAAGAATGCTCTTCATTCTTTCTAGAAGAATGCTCTATTCTAGATAATCCTAGTATATAAGCTAGAATCGGTCGTCAGCAGGCTATGCAAAATCCGGGATTTTTTCTCTGGAATTTTCAATATTGTGCCCAAATGTTCTTTCAATCTGTGAATCGTCATTCATATGTGTCTGCTGTTCCGTGTTCTATTATTACTCCTTCACGCATAGTCCCGGTCCATTGCTATATGAACCTGCGGTATATGAGATCTACAATTGATTCATTGATATCCAGCAATGCGCGTGCAATTAGTATTTCTCAAATAACCGATAAGCTTGAAGAACTCTCTCTGTATGATAAGACTGGTGAATCATCCTCCTCTAATGTTGTATCTCGTCGAATTCCTCGTAACCTTTCTAATAGTATAACTAGACATATACATATACATCATTATCCTCGTAGTGTATTTAGTTCACACATGTCTAATATCTGTAGATATATGAATAATATACAAGTTCCCGCCCGCTTAAAAGAAATAATGAATACAACACACGTCCCTTTCGCCCCTTTTAGGGCTCTATCTCCTGGGTTGCTGGACTGTCTTTCTTCTAAGAAAATCTTTATGGGTTTGTGTTATCGTTTTAAACCGGGAGTTTCAAACTTTTTGATGCATGATTTTAAAATACCAGCTTGTTTGGATCGTTACAAAATCTTGTATGACTCGCTTGGTTTATCAATAACCAATAATTATTCATCTATACGGGATTTGTGTGCGTTTACTCGTCAGGATGCATTTAGAAGTGCCGTAGATGTGAATTACTATAAAAACTTAGTTGAGGTTATAACTCTCTATAAGGGTACCTTTGGTCGTTTTTTAATACTAACATGTACGGGACTTGGTTGCACTGTGTGGTATACATTTTATCCATGTATTAACGGACAAATTCCTACAGAGCTCTTTACACCTATCGGTTTATATGATCCTTTTTTCAATATTGATTACTTAGCGCCTACCTTCAATTGTGTTGAGTTTACAGCAGCTAGTGATATATCTGAGAAGATCAATTCTGCCTATTCTAATGTGCCCCCTCTTTCAGAGATAGGGGTACCAGCTAGTGGTATTGTTCTTCGGAATGTATGTTTCGGCGTTATGATTGCCTTCTTAATTACGGCAGGTGCAGTAGATATCAGTAATGTAATGAACAATGTATAGAAGGAAAAAGATGGGCATTGTACTTCATTCACTTAGTCTTTCTAACGTCTTACTATCTCAAAATCATTCTATATCTTTTTCTTATTGTATTCTAAAGCGCTTTAACTCGTCTTTATGTACACGTGAACAGCTATTGGAAGATATTCTCTTTGTTTATAACGATTTAACAACAACTACAAGATGGTCTATGCCTCATGATCAATTCGAATCAATTCTACGACAAATATCATCGGATGAGTACCATCTATCTCCACTAAGATATCTTCTCATCCCGGAGTATGCTTTTTCAAAGTATCATGCCGAAGTACTTATATCATCTTATCCTGATATCATGATTCGAAAATGTCGACGTCATCGTGGTTGTATAGAGGTTCTTTTACCGCATAAGGATGATGTAGTGGTCTACACGGGTTTATCACGTTTCTTGTATCGTCTCTCTTGTGGTAGCTTACCGGAAAATGATGATTACCGAATATTGAATCAATCAAGTATCGAGGCTTTTTATAAAAGTCTTCTAGGTAGAAGGGTTCAAAGGTTGTACTCTATTGAATTAGATGAATCCTTGAATTTCATTCCTAAAGAGCATTTATTAGAGACGTTATCGCCTATCCTTCTTGATAGGTCTGTCTATAGACTCATATCACAGTTGATGGAACTCAATATCTTACATCATGATACGTATCTCCCACCATCACCTTATGGTATACCAACTCTAGGTGAAATATGCAGAGTCTTATTCAATCTATACTTGGCCGAAAGCTTTGATCCTGGTTTTGCTCGAAAGTACCCTAGTATTGAGTTTGAGAGGTATTATGATACCGTTTTTCTCTTTATTAGAGACGATGAACAAGAACAGGCTTTCAACGGGATAGAAGATATGCTGGCAGATCTTGAGCTGATCAACGGTCATCTAAAGTCTATCGATACTTTAGGATCTATGTACTCGAGAATAGGACCTGTAAAGAAAGTCATTCGTATTGCACCCGATGGCACTTTAGAACGTGGCGAAGATAGATTTGACTGTATATAAGATAGTTGAGGTGTGCCGGGTATAGGTTGATAGCTTTTACGAGTCAGGAATCCGTCTACCAAAAGGTTGAGAAAGAAGGATCAGATGTGTACGAACAGAATGAACCCCAGATAGAGAAAGCGGACCAAGGAGGGATTCCCCTTTCGATTGGAGGATTGATGGACATAGGCTGTAGATGGACCAGAATATGCTGTGGGACTTCTGACGTTCGTTCCTCCTTATCTTGCCCGGTAGGTTGTTACAGAAAGAGCCAAACCAAAGCAGGGACTGATTCCACATGGGGAAAGGAAGGAGTAGGGGAAGGAGGTCTAATTAACGGAGTAAAGCAGTATAAGGGCTTAGTGCTCCGATTGCGCCTTAGGACTAGGACTGATCGGTAAATGCCCCGTACTCTTCCAATGAAGGTGGGTAGGGCTTTTCTTTTGTTTAGGATTGGCAAGAGGATGGCTGCCTCGGCCTCAAAGCTGTTAGAGAATGCGCTCTTATCAATACAGGGGCGCGAGAGGTATTCCTCGAAGGTAGTACTAAAGGGATGGGGCATTACCGGTGTTAGCGACGGAGGGATTGTTTGCAAGAGAAGGTTGCCCAGTTAAGATACGAACAGGAGGCATGCCACGCATAGTATAAAAAAGGGCAGAGAAGAGGATTGATGGACAGAGGGAAGTGACATATATTATTTTATTATTATATAGATGCCTCAGAAGAGCAGGAGGTATCGGCTGCTTGAGAATCCACTGCTGGTGGAAGGTTTGAAGAAAGAATGCGCAGTTAGAAAGGTAACTATCATCTCAGATTCGAAGAGGGGAAGGGCCATTTCGCCTATTTCAACAGAATCCGATTCGAGAGTAGATAGAGCAACTGTCCAATCTCGTCGGGTAAATGATGGGCTCTTAGTGGGCAATCCCCTGTTCTCTTTGCTGTTGCTTGAGAATCCGCAGAAGGGCTTAGACGAGACCTAGCATCTCTCAGCTCAGATTCGGCATATCCGGTCTTAGCAGCAAATCCTTCCTCCGAAGATGGACAGCATCCGCTCTTTGACACCCGTAATGGGCATGGTATCCCCATAGTCAAAGCAGAGAGAAAGAGAAGAGTTAGAACAAGAAGGATTAGTTAGCACTACCCCAGATCCATATGCATAGTAAAATAAGAGGGTAGACAGAGGTGCAACCTTATTGGCTTAAGCATCCTATTTTGTCCATGAGGAGGAAGATTAATGTGCAGCTGATTCTATACCAGCCGATTCAATTGTTCAGCTACTTCGAAAAAACTTACTATTATGGCTATGTAAGGGGACCGGCTTCCCCTTTTTCAATCACATCCTACCTTATGGTAAGCCCACTGCTGAATACCCTCAATCGAAAGGTCAAGGAGATTATATAACCCCATAGTATGAAGAGCTGCCCTTTAGAGATAGGGGAGCGCACCCCTACAATAATAGGCCTAGGGTATACATTCAGATCTGGAGGCATACCTAATTAACGATAAGAGCAGAGATATCCTCTCTCCTTCGGACCCTCTACCTCTACTTCCCTTCCGCTCAGAAACAGCCTTCCAGCAAGGAGAAAGAGATAAAGAATAAAATTATAAAGTGAATACAAATGGTTTGAATAAGCATTCCTTAGAGAGGGAATGTCGGATGAGACACTATTTGGCCTTCTTTCAGGAGTTGTAGATAGTATCACCTTTAGCTGGTAGCTAGCAAAGAAGTTATCCCCTATCAACGTATATAGTTGAGGGCAAACCGAGGGTTTACCCGCAGCTTCTGTCCATGAATCCTCTTTCGCTTGGTTACGGGACTAGAGCGAATCGTCTCTTGTGCTACGGTCTAATATATGTGTCAAAGAGCGGATTCTCTTGCAGCGGATACGGGGCATGTCCCTGAGCCTATTGATTCAATTCCTAGCAAGCCCTTTTCAGGTATTTCCTTAGCCTGCCGGGTATTCTTATATACGAGAATCAGATGGCAGTTGTTAACAACGTTGAGATTCTACCACTGGCACTAGACTTCGTTCTTCAACCTACTTATTTAGCCTCTATCGGGACTCCACAGGTCTTAGTAAGAGTTGAATAGGTGTTACGTTACATTCAATAATGGAATAGAGATAGGGGATGTGAGGTTACATAGTATCTCGACTGATAAGGAGAGGCTTCGCCGACTGAGAACACCTAAGAAAGAAGAGTAAGAAAGCAAGTGAGTATACGAACGATAGAAGCTAGCAAGTGAGTAGACCTATCAATGGTATACGAACGATAGAAGCTTAAACGTTGTTTGATTGTATTTGATCTAGTAGGATGTGAGGCTTCGCCGATTGAGAACAAGAATAGGCTTCGCCGATTGAGAACAAGAATAGGAGAAGTTGAGTTCCCCGATATGCCTAGATACCCGAAGCTATGTATTTTCATTATCCGAGAGCGGGACAATGTACTTAGTCTTCTTCGTTCCAATGGCAGCTGTGGATATCTTTACCTGGCTTGTATTTGATCTAGTAGGATGTGCAAAAGAAGCAAGTGAGTGAGGAGAGCTCCGAATGAACGATTGCAAGTGAGTAACCATTTCGAGTTACGTAAGAAATGGTATACGAACGATATATCACAATGGTAGTGAATGCGGGGAGACAAGCTAACGCTTTTGGGCTAACGCTTGTCTCCGCGAATGAACGATTGCAAGTGAGTATTCCGAAGACTGGGTAGTCTGAGGTATACGAACGATAAAAGCTTATCTATTTAAATGGCTTGAAGCTTCACTCTTCTTTTTCTTGCTAAGGCCTTAGCTAAAAATCATAAGAATACCGGAAGGCTCCTTATAGACTAAAAGAGGGTTCGTGTATATGCGCCCTGCCCAGAGCTAGCCTGAAAGAAAGTGAAATACAAATGATTGACACTTGTCGAAGACTCTTTCCCCTAATCCATGAATCTCATTTTCCGCTAAGAAAGCCTCTACTGGGCGGGCTACTCCAATAATTACTTTTTGTCTGGGGTCTTTCATATAAAAAAAAAACAACAGCTTGTAGCTTGCTTCTGGATTGAGATTGATTGTGGCGATTCCCGTCTTCTGTTCGTGACTCGTACCTGAAGCTAAGTCGGACTCAAGGAGGCTTCAAAGCCAGATCTGCTCATTTCATATATAAAAGATACCTATCCATCGAAAGTTCTCCCCTTTTTGCTTGAATCCGACCGTCAACTTCTTCAACTGCTGATGCCGCTAACCTTTCTTTTTATTCTTTTTCCTAGCAGATAGTAGAGCAACCTATATAAGGGAAAGACTCCCCTAGGGATCTATACTCCTATATAAAAAGGATCTACTGTCCTAAGTTAGTGTTTTTTTATATAAGCAAGGTGGGCTGGCTAGTGTTATATTATATGCTGTACTAGGGTACTCTACTTAAGTTATCTACCGTTAGTTACATTAAAGCCTAAACGTAGGATATAGGCTAAAAAGAGCTGCCGTTGGAACGAAATTAGCTAGCCGCTCCCTCTAGTCAAACTACTCCGTTCCTCTGATAGGGTTGTTTTTTCTTTCGGAGACAAGCCATTCAACAAGATGGTTAGGAAGTTTAGATGCTTTGTGTTATACGCGCAGGAAGGGACCGATCTTCTTTCTATAGTTTCGAGTGAAAGGCCAACTTCGATAGCCTAGATCGCGCAAATGGGGCAGAGATCCTTCCTAGGCCTTATAGTGGGATATCCGCCCAGCCCTTGGAACGAAATTTGCTACTTCAGAAGAACATAAAGCTACCCTTTCCATAGTGTAGGACACCAAGTGCGAGCGCATCCGATTCTAAAGTCCTTTTCTAAACCACTTCCCGTTCAGTTGCTGAAAGATAGAGATAACTTCCCAATTGAATCCTTTAAAAGTTTTTTGATTTTCTTAGTAGGCCATCCATTCTTTTGGTATTTTGTCGCTGCTGTTGTTTTATACGCTTTTTTAGATAAATCAGGAATTTTTTTTAACTTTCTCATATTATTCAGATTCATAAGGGAATGAAAGTCCCTATGAAATTGGAGTTTGGGCGGGGATGGGCGTGCGTCTCACCCCTATGCCGTCTCTGTCTCATGAGAATGAGGGAGATAAAAAAGCCCCATAAATATGAAATGTGGTCTGCCTTCTCGATAGAAGTCTGTTGTTCCTCCATCTGAAGTAAAGTGTTAGGGCTGCCCCTTCTTCCTTCAGAAAGCGGCCAAAATCAGGAAAGGGAACAGGGGCTGCGACCTGTAGTTCGACTTACTGAACTATTATAAGCGAATTCCGCCATAGGAAGGACTTGGTACCAGTTAGCAATATGATCACCAACAAGGCGGCGAAGGCGATCACCCAAACTTCGGTTAACAACCCCCGCACTCCGGCGCTCCAATGAACAACAGCTCTCCGCCTTACACAGGTATGCTCCTACACAGAACTCCTTGGTTAAGCTGTCCTGGGTAATGAGTACAATCTTTGCTAAGATGGAGAATCTTCTAAAACTCTCTGCCACAATAGAATAAAGAAGTCGATAAAACCTCAGGCTCCGGAGCCCCTTCTGACGTACTTTTCTTTCAATAAAATGGTCTTAGTTAAAAGAGAAGAACTGGTCAACCCCTAGGATCGGGTTGACACTCCATAGGCTAGGCGCCGTTAAGCCCTCTTTTCTTAGTATAAAAGGAGCCGTGGTAGATCGGATCGGAGCAGAGCTTGGAGAGGAGGCCTTCCGTTCTTCTTTGATCCATTTCACCAGCTGCATCTCCTTATTGGTTCAACTGTAGGAGCATGGAATCTTTACTAAAAATGGAAGAAAAGATAGCGGAAGCTGCCCCTAGTCCCTCTAAGATCGAAAAGGCTTGTACTCTGAGAAGCATACCAACTAACGCTAAGATAAAAGAACGCACTAATAGATTAGATCAAAGAAAGGCTATTTTTTTGTTAAGAAAAAAGAATGATAAAGAAAATAAGTAGGAAAAGAGCCAGTCTGTTAAGTTTGGATATTCCTTTGGTAGTAAGATCAGGATATCTCTAGAGCTAGGCATCAGGTAACATGAGGTAGCAGAGAGGAGTGATGAGCCAGTAAGTTGCCGATAGCCAACTAGTCAATCTCATCTATCTCGTGCTCTTTTTCTCTTTCTCCCGTCCCTCATGTCTAAAAACCCAGTAAAGATAGGTCACTAAAGTATCAAGAGGCTAATCTCTTTCTTTTGTTTGGTCCGGTAGCTAAAAGAAAGTCCTCGCTTTATCTTGAACAAGGGGAGGGCAGCATAGCATTAGCTTCAATTGAACAAGCTCAACCTTGAGGTGGTAGGCCGAAGAGCCGTTGAACGCTTCAACTTGGCCACTGAAGAAGGCGAAGGCTGGGCGGGAGACTAGGCGCCAGCTTACTACTTACTGCCATGGTTGGAGCTTTAGGCTCCATAGACGGAACTCTTTTTAGGTCTTAGGGGGGGGGGAGGAAAGCACTCAGCACCCAAGGTGGGGTTAAATGCCTAACAAAAAAGAAAAAAAAGGGAAAAAAAGAGATGTATGGCCGAGGGGAGGAGAGAAAGAACGCATGCATGGAGATTCTGTCTGTCGGAGGTTCGAGAATCTATGAAAGGACATCTAAGGCTAAGGAATAATTCAAGGAAGTCCATTACTGAGAGAAGTGGTGATCTCGTCTTGCTTGCTGGGAGAGAGGAAGCTTCCGGACCACCCTTTCAAGCCAGATAGCGAGCGATCACTCAGCAATGAACACTAACTGAAAGCGGCCGGGAATGAGTACCTATCCCTTACGGGAATCGAACCCGTGTCTTCGACATGAAAAGACGATGTCCTAACCACTGGACGAAAGGGACCAAAAAGCCATTCTCTCAGCTCCGAGAATAGGAGTGGTTCGTTTTGTTTCTATACGAAATTAAAGATTTCGTTTGTGTTCATGTTGGCGATTTCTGATGTGAATTCGGCGGGTCGTCCCCCCCTTCCTACGGGTTCCCCCACCGACCCAGTGACACACCAACCACGCCCCCTCTCTTTCTCCGATCATAAAGCCCGCGGCTCCTTTTTTTCATCCCCCCTGAATAAGTAAGGCCCCGCTCTTTCTAATAAAAAACTGGGGGGGCGAAGCGCCCGTTTGAAGTGGCGAAGGCCTATGCTACAGTAAGAAAAAAGTACGTTGAGGTTACGAAGTCACTTAGTCGAACTATAAAGAAAGGGGCTAAGGTTACAAAGTAAGGTCAGCCGGTTAAGGAAAGCTCAGGTTATGAAAGAGTTTTGCCGTTAAATAATAATTAATTAAGTAGTAGTGAGACGTCGGTACGGAGTTGCGTCAGCTGTGGATATAGACTAGGCTAAGGGACGGACTTCATCTCTTCTATTCCCTTCACTTACACCTTACACTTCCGCTGAGTCTAACGAGGCTCAGGTGCGGAGCCTTCCACTGTGGACCGAGACTACGCAAAGGTAGAACACCATAGAAACTTCGCTGACTTTCTCATATGATTTCGCTACGCTCAATAAGAACCCGGAATAGCGGAAATAGGTTAGTGTTCCGCTTCCAAAGTCAGCCGTCTTTGCCCAAAGCGTGTGTGAACTTCAGACGACTCTCCAGTGGTTCCATTCCTTTTTACTTTACCTTTACTTCTGGGGCAACCCAACCCGAATGAGAAGAAGAGGGTCAGCCAAACTGCGGTCCACTTTGTACGTTTGCTGAGCAGACCAATCAGGCATTGAAAAAAAGGGAAGGGAGCTTCTCACCGAAGGAGGCAGTAGGAATGAAGGAGGCGGGGAGCTACCGCTTCTAGAATGCAAGCTTATCC